GTTTACCAAGCAGAGTCTCGCGAACTCTTCCTTCTTTGCCTTCAATTACATCTGAAAGCGACTTGTAAACTCTATTATGATCATCCCTCATTGGTTGTCCACAAATTCCATTATCAAGAAGTGCATCCACGGCTTCTTGTAGCAATTTTTCCTGAGATATTATTAATTCTTCTGGCGTAGCTATACTTGTTGTTAATAGATCTGTAAGAGTATTATTCCGATAGATAATTCTTCTATAGATTTCATTAATATCCGAGGTCACTAGTTTATCCTCATCTATATGATAGATTGGTCTCAACTCAGGAGGAAGAACTGGTAATAGACACAAAACCATCCATTTTGGTTCTATATTTGTTCGAATAAAATGCTTAGCCAATTCCATGCGTCTAAGCAAAAAATCTTTTCTTCTTCCAACTTTTCGATCTTCCCATTCATTCCCTGTGGGTTCCTCTTCCTCCAATTCTTTCCATTCTACCAATGAAGAATCTATAATAATTCGTAAATCTAGATTGGCTAATTGTTGTCTAATAGAGCCTCCCCCGGTAGACATCTCTCGATTTCGAAATGTATCAAAGCTCCGGGTAGTAAAAAAAATAGGGATCCTGTATTTCCAGGGTTGGATTTCATATTCCAATAAACCCCGTAATCGTAAAAAAGTGGGTTTTTTATCTATGGGCCTAGCAAAATAAAAATTGGGATAGGATCTCCCCCCCTCAAAATCGGACGTGAAAGTTTCCTTTCATCCGGCTCAAGTAGGTCAAATAAAGAAAAAGTAAAGGAGTTCTCGCTTTCAAATTATAGAAAACTCCAAAAAGATCTACTCCTTACTCAAGTTTCCAGTGAAGACCAAGCAAAACTTTATTGATTCCGTCTTCCTTAATTATTTTTATTTAGATTTTATGAATGCTTTATTCAATTCATTCAATTATGACATAAAAGAAATGTGAAATTCTTGAGTAGTCTACTTCCCCTCGAATGATGAATCCCGTAATTCTTAATTAAAGAGAGTACCTTGGAATTCATAAGGAATTTACTTGTCTATGTACTGTTCCATTCGATCTTTTAGGTCCCGACTTCACCTCGACGGTTAGGCAACGATGCCCTTAAAGTCTATATGCGATAGATAGACTCTTGTAACCATGACATCTTTTCTATTTGCTACTTGAACATAATTTCTTTCTAAAAAAAGGAACTGCTTAATTTCACAAAAAAAAAAGTCTTTTTTTACGAGGTATAACTATAAATTCTTATGAAATCGACCATAGATCAATTCCCTTTTTTGGGAGCGTCTCGAATACATCCCTAATTCTGAGCTTCATGTTACTCCTACCAAGAAACATGTCAGGTACAGGGCATCCCGATTGGATTAAATGGGATGACAGTTTCTCATTTCAAATCTGTAAAATCAGAATTTCGATCAAATCACACACCGCAGTATACTAGGTCTTCTAATTCGTTAAGAGGTTTATCTAAAAGATTCACAATATAACTAGGAAGACGTTTCAAATACCACACATGCATTACCGGGTATGCGAGTTTGATGTAGCCCATTTGATATCTTCGTATCCGAGAATCAACAAACTCGACCCCGCATTGTTCACAATATTGCGGGTCTTCCTTTTCATCTCCGATTACTCGATAATTTCCACAAGCACAAATGCCACTTTTGATAGGTCCAAAAATTCTTTCACAAAATAATCCATCTTTTTCTGGTTTATTTGTTTTGTAATGAAAGGTATAAGGTTTTGTCACCTCTCCAACTATCTCGCCATTAGGCAGGATTTTTTTGGACCAAGTACTTATTTGTTGAGGAGAAACTAATCCAATTCGGAGTTGTTGATGGGTATATCGATCGATCATAGAAGAAAACTTCTGCTTCATTTCGATTAAGCTTCCTTCCTATTAAGCTGGAAAGTCTTCTCAGATACAAGAAAATGATTCAGTTCCAGAGCTAAAGATCGTAGTTCTCGAACGAACAACCGAAAAGATTCTGGAGCATCCTCAGGAGTCGGTATTCTTCCTCCAAAGATTATAGTACCAAGTACTTCCTGGCGAGCTCTAATATGATCAGATTTATAAGTAAGCATCTCTTGTAAAATATAAGCAACGCCAAACCCCTCTAAAGCCCAAACCTCCATTTCTCCTACCCGTTGTCCGCCTTTCTTGGCCCTTCCTTTAAGGGGTTGTTGTGTAAGACGTGAATAACGCCCACTGGAACGCCCATGGATTTTATCATCAACTTGATGAATTAATTTCAAGATATAGGGCTTTCCTATTATAACAGGTTGTTCAAAAGGATCCCCCGTTCTTCCATCAAATATTCTGCTTTTTCCTGGAGACTCGGGTTCAAATATCCACGGATTCGCTGTTTGCTTACTGGCTTCATATAATTCAGAAAACACCAGTTTTCTCGAAGCTTCTTGTTCATATCTCTCATCAAAAGGCGCTATTCGATAATGTCTGTCTAGCAAATCCCCCGCTAACCCGAGTGAAGATTCAAATATTTGTCCTACATTCATTCGTGAAGGTACTCCTAATGGGTTGAAGACCATATCAACAGGTCTTCCATCTTGCAAATAAGGCATATCTTGTCTAGGCAAAATTTTTGAAATGATACCCTTATTTCCATGTCTTCCAGCTACTTTATCGCCTACTTTGATTTCACGTTTCTGTAAAATATATACACGAATACTTTCTGTTTTCTCTGTCTCATCTGTTTTAGAACTCTGGACCCATCTCACATCAATAACTCGACCCCTACCACCTATAGGTAGTTTTAGACAAGTTTCTTTTGAAGTATATACCCGCATGCCAAGTATGGTTCGTAACAATCTATCTTCCGGAGCATACGATGATTCTTTCACCATTTGGGGTGTTAATTTACCTACTAAAATATCACCTGTTTCCACCCAAGATCCCAACATTACAATTCCATTTTTGTCTAAATTTCGGAGTAAATGGACTTCTAAATGCGGTATTTCATTAGTGACCCTTTCGGGGCCTTGGTTAATCTGAATTTCATATTTACGTATGTGAAAAGAAGTATAAATATCTTCATATACTAAGCGCTCGCTAATAAGTACTGCATCTTCAAAATTGTAACCTTCCCATGGCATATAAGCTACTAATACGTTTTTACCCAAAGCAAGTTCGCCACCAACTGTAGCAGCACCATAGGCTAAAATTTGTCCCTTTTTAATGCATTTACCCCGCGGAACCTGGGGTTTTTGATGCATACAAGTATTTTTGTTGGAACGTTGATACATAACTAATGGAATCCTTAGAGTATCCCCATTACCTGATAAAAGGATCTTTTCAGTATCGGTATAAAGAATCTTTCCCTCGTGTTCGGCTATAGCAAGAGCCCCTGAATCTAGAGCCGCCTGGCCTTCCAATCCAGTTCCAACAATGCACTTCTCGGACTGAGAAAGAGGGACTGCTTGACGTTGCATGTTAGAACTCATTAAAGCCCGATTCGCATCATTATGCTCGATAAAAGGAATGAGGGAAGCCCCAATAGAAAAATATTGGAAGGAAAAAATACTTCGAAGATGAACCTGTTCCCATGCAATAGTCAGGAATTCTTGACGATATCGAGCTGGAACAACTTGTTGTTCCTGAATACCCTGATTCAACGCCAAAGAATTTCCTGCCGCTACCATATAGTATTCATCTCTACCTGGTGATAAATAAAGCATCCGCGACCCTTTTGATCTCTCAGAAATTTTATAAAACGGAGTTTCTAGAGACCCCCAACGACCGATTCTCGCATGAATTGCTAAGGATCCAATAAGTCCAACATTTATTCCTTCAGATGTGTCAATTGGGCAAATACGCCCATAGTGACTAGGATGAATATCTCGTATTGGAAAAGTAGCAGTTCGCGCAGTCAATCCCCCCGGTCCCAAATAACTCAATTTTCTTCCATGAACTATTTGTGTCAATGGATTAGTTCGATCCAAAACTTGAGATAATGGGTGTAAACGGAAAAAAACTTTATAAGTATCTGTTAATGGAGTTGAATTTACCAAGTTCTGAGGAGTTGGTGTCCAGTTATGCTTAAGTGCTGCATATATATTTCCTCGAGCCATATTTTCTAAACGAACCAAGGCCAATCCAAATTGCTCTTGTAAAAGATCTGCTACAGAACGAATACGTTTATTTTGCAAATGATTCATATCGTCAAGTGTACCCATTCCAAATTTTATTCGAATCAAACGATCCGCGGCTGCCAATATATCTCGTGGTAACAAAAATGTATTGTTCTGGGGTATATCAAGGTTCAGTCTCCGATTCATATTTCGTCGACCAATCCCTCCCAATTCACATCTTTGTTGAAAGAATTTTTTTTGTAAATCCTTAGATAAGGATTCAGAAAATACCGGATCGCCCTCTACACAAGCAAATTGTTGATAAAACTCCAAAATAGCATTTTCTTTTGACCCAATTTTTTTTTTATCATTCAGAAAAGACAAAAAGAGTTCCGGATAGCAAACATTCTCTAGAATTTCTCTTATATTCAACCCCATAGCTGATAATAGAACTAGAATAGATAGTTTTTGTTGCCTACTCACACGAACCCATATCCTTGCTTTTCTATCAATCTCTAATTCTAATCTTCCTCCCCAATCTGATATTATGGTCCCGGTATAGATTGAAATTCCATTATCATTCAATTCTGACTGGTAATAAATACCGGGACTTTGCAATATTTGATTGATCACAATTCTATATATTCCATTTACTATAAAAGCTCCCAAAGAAGTCATTAGAGGGATCTTTCCTATCAAAATTGTTTGTTCTTGGATATACCTACGTCTATCGTTTTTCCAAATGAGTCTCGCGGATACATATAATTCAGAAGAATATGTGAGTGATTCATACACAGCATCTCTTTCCTTTATCAGGGGTTCTACCAATTTATATCTTTCCAAAAATAATTCAAAGTCAATTTCTTGATTTGTATCTTCTATTTTTGGAAACTTAGAAAGTTCTTCTGTCAAACCCTGATCAATGAACCTACAAAATCCTTCAAATTGTATCTGATTAAATCCAGGTATTGTGGACATTGCGTCTATCCCGGATTATTTTGAAATTGTCAGTTATTTATATTCATCCATATTGAATTCTCTCAAAAAAAAAAAAAGAAATACCATTTTGGCTGGCGCATTATCCATCAAATACTATCCTATATCTAGCAATGATGGAATTTCGATTCTATGAATCTTTGACTGGAATCTATGAGTGGAATAAAAATTTATACTGAACTTAAATTGTCATTTTTAAGAGATGCAATTAAGAGATGCAACCGGAACGGAATTTCTAAAACAGTCTTACAAACGGAATTCTCCCACTTGGGCTTACTATGCTTTGGGATTTTTTTATAATATCAAAACTGATTCAGTTTCTTATATTATAATGTATAACGGTATTGATATTCTAATCTACTTGAATATTTTGAATTCTAATCTACTTGAATATTGAATCTACTTCTACTTGAATATTTAATACCATAAAACTTTATGAATGTTGTATTAATGAACGCGGAGATATAATCTATATCGGCGCGTTCTCGTCTTGTTTATTGCCCTCTTGTGCTGTCCTGTCGTGTCGTCAATTGACAGTATGACTTAGGGCTCAATATAATTTGATTTGACTGACAAAAAAAAATCATATTTAGGTAAACCACCTTGAATCTACTGCAGAGTGGTAGATCTTGGTCCAAGGTATAACCCTTTGTCACTGAGAGATATAAAGAGGAAAAAGACCAATGAAATCAAGTTTCAAGGTTGTAACGTTAATGGTAAAGTTTGATTCCCATTAAACCCCCGAATATTTAACGAGTTTTTCCGTTTGTTTATATCCTATGCGTCTTCGTTTGGGTTATATCTTATGTGTCTCCTTTTGGTGGCTCTCAGCCTGAGTTATATTAAGTTATTGAGTTATTATATGATGGCCACAGGGCCGCCCCTATGGTCCAGTGGTTAAGACATCTCTCTTTCACGGAGAAAACGAGGGTTCAAGTCCCTCTGGGGGTATACAAGACTCAAGACTATAGGAGCGGGATTTCCTATCAAGTGATCTCTATTTGTCAAGTCCTTCTATTAGTCTACTTAGTGGGACTTTCTATTTTATATCAAGTGATATATATTTGTAAAGTCTGCCTGGGAAACGAAAGGAAGTGGCTTATGGAACGTCTAAAATAAATTAGACGCTGGGTCGATGCCCGAGTGGTTAAAGGGGACGGACTGTAAATTCGTTGACAAGATGTCTACGCTGGTTCAAATCCAGCTCGGCCCAACAATTCGCCAATCTACTTGATAGAACCCTTAAGAAATACCTGACCTGATACAAGAGAATAAAAAAGAATCCAAATTTTCTGCAAGATCTCTTCTTATTTCCCTGGGATTGTAGTTCAATAGGCTAGAGCACCGCCCTGTCAAGGCGGACGTTGCGGGTTCGAGCCCCGTCAGTCCCGACGTATCCAATCCAAATTTTTTCAGGATTCTATCGAAGAAAGAACAAACCCTAAACTAAAATTAAAAGAACTAAAATAGTGAAGTTGATAAAATATTCCATCTTTTCTCCCGCGACTCATATTTCTCATACTTCTTTTTCTTCCAAAGAAATTTGGATCATTAAAATTTAGAACCTAATTCCTCTCTTTTTCCACTTCGCTTGTATTGTTTGTTGGGGTTTTGTAGTTAATGGAAACAGACAGGTGGTTAGATGATACTTCAGTTGATGGTTCTACAAGGAAGACCTAAGGTAGGTTATAGAAAAGAAAGAACAGAAAATAAATAAAAGAATTTTTTATTGGTCCGGGAATCCAATCTTGGATTCGATATGGATAAAGGATCTTCGTATGTTATACTATTCAATTCTCGACGACGAATTAATTTAATAGCTCAGATATTGTTATTGACGATATTGATCCGATTCAAAATCATCGATAGTTAATGTATTCATTGAATTGACAGGCGAAAAATTTATCATCTCTATGGGATTAAATCCCGAGTTATTGTGAAATAAAAAAACGATGAGATTATGGAAGTAAATATTCTTGCATTTATTGCTACTGCACTGTTCATTTTAGTTCCTACTGCTTTTCTACTTATCATTTACGTAAAAACAGAAAGTCAAAATAATTAATTACTTTAAATGAAACTTGACTTCTGAATTATTATCAATAGTTGAAGAAATCAAAAGAAAAGTATTCTATTTTTGCGTCTTAAATGAAATCCACGGGCTATAGTCGGCGGTATTCTATGAGATCCGAGAGTATGGTAAGTAAGAAAGAAATTTCTTTCTTACTTACCATACTCTCTATTAGTGTTATAGTAGTATATAAAGTTATACTTGACTTTATAATAACTTGGTATACTATATTAGCTTCTATCTTTAATATATGTAGTTATTATTGTATTATTATTATTAATCCATATATAAAATTTTCGTAGGACCCAATTCTATTTCTTTGATATATCTATTTATTCCGATGAATCTCAAATAATTGTTTTACTCTTTACAGTTTCATTCCTCAACTAAAGTAGGAGTGCTTCTAAAGTCCACTTCTTCCCCATACTACAAGTGAAAGGGAAAATGTAAAGACTACCATTAAAGCAGCCCAAGCGAGACTTACTATATCCATGTGAATTATGTCCCTTATCTCTATGATAGAATTATTCCATTATTGCTCACTAATAATAGTAGAATTTATGGTCCAGAGTCAAAAAAGGATTCTGGCGGAACACTATTGATGAACGAAAAAAAATCCATTTCAAAAATTCCTATTTGATTTCTAATCGGGAAAGAATAAACACAAGTAAAATACACAATGACATTACAAAGGAATGTTAGTAATGGAATCTATTAATAAAATACGAGGGCCCTTTCCTTTTTTTTTCGTGCCCTTGAAAGTAAAAATAGATCCTAGATCAATTGCTATATCATAGATCAATTGCTTTGCTATTCCCCAAACAGAATAAAACAGTACAACAGAATAAGAGATTTCAATTCGTTTGTTGATGAGGCGGCACCCGGATTTGAACTGGGGAAAAAGGATTTGCAGTCCCCCGCCTTACCACTCGGCCATGCCGCCAAAACGATACACAATAGGAGAAAAAATTCCCCCCCCTTTTTTTTTTAGTTTATTGTACTTGCATATTGCATCCCTTTTTTAATCCTTTTTATAAATTTATAAAAATTAGAAAAGAAACCTTTTATTCCCCTTTTGATTGTATTTGATCTACGCCTTCGATTGATTGTATAGTATCTCAAAACACACAATGCCGAAAAACTTCCACGGACTTTTCTATTGAAAAATCAAATGTAGATTTTCACTCAAAAAAGTGAAAATTTATGACAAAAAGGAACCATTAACTATTCCTTGACTGACAATTCGTGAATGATTCTTGGATTTGAATCTAAAATTTGGTTTGCCAAATGACATAAGAAAATACAAATTGATACATACCTAATTGATTGATTCTTTTGAATCAAAAATCCTTCTCAATCTCAATTTCCATTATAACAAAAATTATAAGTATATGTAAACCCCAGAACGGAAATTGTTATACAGATACCAAATTGGCTATTTAGAGTATGTTGCCTATAAATAAAAAATAAAGGGAATTTTTTGGAAGAAAAAAAGGCCCGGCTGGGTATTGACCGGGCCAGGCCCAAAAGGCACTTCGAACAAAATAAAAGCAAGAAGGTCTTCTTTATTTATCTTTCTATTTGGATCTTTCGAGCATCTAAATGGAATTTCTAATTCTATAATAACGATAAAGAATGTGAAAGAAAAACTTTCTTTAATCCTTACTTGATGTGTACTGTAACATAGTAATTATCTTTTTCGATTGGGAGAGATGGCTGAGTGGACGAAAGCGGCGGATTGCTAATCCGTTGTACGAGTTATTCGTACCGAGGGTTCGAATCCCTCTCTTTCCGTTTCCGTTGATGACTTTTTCTTTTTTTCTTTAAAATTTTGCAAACCCTTTATTTATTTTTTTCCTAGTTAAATGTGTGGAATAGCTAAAATAAAATCTTAAGAAAATTGTAAAATCAAGCAAGAAAAACAAAATTTTTATTTTATTCTTCACGTCCAGGATTACGTCCTGGATCATTGGATAGGAATCCAAAGATGAAGAGAGAAACAAAGAATATTACTACTGTGTAAACGAAAAGTTTGAGAGTAAGCATTATACAACCTCCAAGATCATTTTTTGAAAAAGAAAAACGAGAAAAGATAATAGATCCTCCATTTTTATATCACATATCCTATTTTGACACCAAGAAATGAATTCTAGAAATAGAAAAAAATGTTCAGAAATTCAAATGAAGTTGAAATTTGTAATAAGAGTCTTTGATTACCACAAATAACTTTCATACCCACAATTAGATATTGCAAGGGACCCTAATCTAATAGGGTACTTCGCCGGAAAAAGGATTAAAATTGGGAAATGGGACGAGCCCGATTTATCGCGGCTATTCAAAATTTCAATGTTTGAATTGAAGGTTCATACTGTCAGACTTATTTGATCTTATCATCATCAATTGTTATAATTTTTCTCGAATAAATAATGATAATGAATTTTCTAGGATAGTGTTAAAGATCTTATCGAAAACTTACAGCAGCTTGCCAAACAAAGGCTAAAAGAAAAAAGAACAGAGGTATGACTGGCATAATATCTACGATTGGATTCAAAAAAGCATAGGCTTCGGGCAATTTGGCGAAGAAAAGACTACTCGGATAAAGGGCAGAATTAAGACAGATCAAACTAAAGATATTAAGCATAACAGACATTTTTTTCGTCGAGATAATTGCATTTTGATTGAGTTATTGATATAAGGAAAAATGAAGAAACTAGGGTAGACAAAAAAATCCTTCTTTTTCCGCTCAATCAAAAATCCTCCAATTCTCAAAGGAGAATAGAAGAAATCATACTTTCATACAATATCTTAATTGAATTATATGTAATGATCAATAAATCCAGTTGAATTATAGATATACACATCCCAAAATCCTAACACGAATCTATAATAGATTCTATAAAGAATAAAGATTTTCTCTAGATATTTGGACTGGAATTGACGAACACTTAATACCAATATTATTCTTTATTATTATTAGTGTGCAATAAAAAAAGGAAATGGGGCGTAGCCAAGCGGTAAGGCAACGGGTTTTGGTCCCGCTATTCGGAGGTTCGAATCCTTCCGTCCCAGAGCATATCCATTGTATCCTAATACTTCTTTTTTGTTCAATTTTTGTTCAACAAGGTTCTGTTTCAAGGTCTAATATTGGAATAGAATATTATTCCTCTTTTATTTTATCTGATTTTTTCACAAACTGAACTAAATCGAGTTCAAAATCCTTTTGTGACCCAGATAAAGATAAGATGGGGCATAGATCATAGTTGCATAAAGATTACTTAACCTCAGGTTAAACAAAATATGAAAAGAAAATACATATAAAACGAGGAAGTTCTTAGCCTATAGGTATGTATTGTTATCCTATTTCAGTGACAATAGTCTTTTTATTTTTGTGAAAAAGAAATTGCATCCCTAAAATATTAAAATTGAAATATTTAACAATGATATTTCTTTTTTTGTTCAATTTAGCTTATTTACTTTACATCATTGACAATTCCATTCGAAAAAAAAAAAAGCCAAGATTTCTCTTTGTTAGGATGATGATAATCAAATAAAAAAATGGAGTCTTTACTATAAAACTTTACTCAAATAATGATGTAGAAGTAGGAAACTTTTTCAAATATCAAGTATCAAGATTTATAATTTGTAATCATTCCTTATAGGTTCCATCTTTGGAAAGTTGAAAATGGGTCAGTCTATCTTATTGAGTCACTTGAAGAAGCAGAGTCAAATAGAATTTCCTTATTCGTGTGATGCTAGTTATGTAAATTATTTCTTTTCTATATTTCTATTAGTTATGTTATTTCTATATTTTGATTTGATTTCTGTATATTTCTGTTAGATATTAGATATTTTTTTGCGAGATATATTGATAGAAAAATGTTCATAAAAATAAAAAAGAATGTTCCATTCATACAAAAAAAGCCGAGGTCTTGCTAATTTTTCTGAAGAAAAATATTTATTATCTATGTAGAAAATAAGAAATATAAATGACTCTGTCTCTGTACTGATTGAACCAATGACTATTCATGATTCCATAATTGAATCAATTCCACACTGGTTCCAAATTCGAGGAATGTTATGGTAAAACTTCGTTTAAAACGATGTGGTAGAAAGCAACGTGCGACTTGAAGGACACGATCCCGTGTGGATTCTTATCCACCATTTTATATTAGGAATGAAGGTGCTCTTGACTCGACGTCATTTGTTCTATTCTACTATAACTCTTCTTTTTTTTATTGGGTTGTAATGTAAATAGTTCATGATGGAGCTCGAGTAGAAAGTATTGATTAATTTCTCAGGGGCAACGATCTAGGGTTAATGCCAATTAATAAATTGGAACAACTTCGTAAGTATATCTTCTATAATAGAAATCAAAAGGATCCGATTCGAGGAAATTTGAAAAAACAAATTGTTGGAACGGCTAAACCTTTTTCAATCCACAGTGTATCACGCACGAATCAACCGTTGGTATGATTCTTTGATAGAAAGAAATCACAAAAGGGGTATGTTGCTACCATTTTGAAAGGATTAAGAAGCACCGAAGTAATGTCTAAACCCAATGATTTAAAACAAAGATAAAGGATCCCAGAACAAGGAAACACCACTTTAATTGTCTCACGGATCCGAATAAAGAATCCAAATATATTTTAAACGAGACAAAAAGGGTGGGTTAAAGACCACTCAATAAAAAAAATATATTCAAAATTAAAGAAAAATTTTTAAAATTTTTGAATTATTGAACTTGAGTTATGAGTACAAATGATTTTTTTTCAGGAAGGAAGCGAAATAAAAAAGACTATGAGTTTAATTATAGAATAATTTATTTTATATTTTATGGATTCCTTTCCTATTTATTCTAATTTTATCCATAGACAAAACTTCGAATCATTTTTTCTCGAGCCGTACGAGGAGAAAACTTCCTATACGGTTCTAGGGGGGGTTTCATCTACATCTATCCCGATGAGCCGTCTATCGAATCGTTGCAATTGATGTTCGATCCCGAAGAGAAGGAAGAGATCTTCGGAAAGTAGGTTTTTATGATCCGATCAAGAATCAAACTTATTTAAACGTTCCCGCAATTCTCTATTTCCTTGAAAAAGGCGCTCAGCCTACAGGAACTGTTCAGGATATTTTAAAAAAGGCAGAGGTTTTTAAGGAACTTTGCTCTAATCAAAACAAATTCAATTAAATTAAGGAAATAAAAACTAAGGGTAGGATAGTGATTTCTATATAATTTTGGATATCTTTTCTATACTTTGTTTTTTTATTTCCTTCTTTTCTTGCTCTATATCGTATTTATTTATCATATCATGGATAATAATAATATGAAAACCTTATTTGAT